AACCTAAAGTAATATCTCGTTCCCCTTCAAGTTTACCTACGACAGTACCAGAGTGAATATGATCTCCACCGGACATACGTAATGCTTTAGCTAGTACACGAAAGTGCATACCATGGTTCTTTTGTCTATCAATAACTGCATGCATTGCGCGGTGAATGTGAAGAAGTAAACCATTATCTCGGCAATAATGAGCTAAGGTTGTATTTGCCGTGAATCCTCCGGTTAAATAGTCATGCATTACAATCGGAACTCCCAATTCGCGAGCAAATACAGCCCTTTTCATCATGTCTTCGCATGTACCAGCAGTCGCATTCAAATAATGACCTTTGATTTCACCTGTTTCCGCCTGGGATTTATAAATTGCTTCAGCACAAAATAAAAACCGATCTCTCCATCGCATAAATGGTTGGGAGTTTACATTCTCATCATCTTTGGTAAAATCAAGTCCACCACGAAGACATTCATAGACTGCTCTACCATAATTTTTAGCGGATAACCCCAACTTAGGTTTAATAGTACAGCCTAATAGGGGACGGCCATACTTGTTCAATTTATCTCTTTCCACTTGGATTCCATGAGGCGGACCTTGAAAAGTTTTAACATACGCAGTAGGGATTCTCAAATCCTCCAAACGTAGAGCACGTAGGGCTTTGAATCCAAATACATTCCCTACAATGGAAGTAAACATGTTAGTAACAGAACCTTCTTCAAAAAGATCTAAGGGGTACGCTACATAAGCAATAAATTGAGATTCTTCTCCCGGAACCGGCTCAATGTGATAGCATCGTCCTTTATAACGATCAAGACTGGTCAACCCATCAGTCCACACAGTTGTCCATGTACCAGTCGAAGATTCTGCAGCTACCGCAGCTCCTGCTTCTTCCGGTGGAACTCCTGGTTGAGGAGTTACTCGGAATGCTGCCAAGATATCAGTATCTTTGGTTTCATAGTCAGGAGTATAATAAGTCAATTTATACTCTTTAACGCCGGCCTTGAATCCAACACTTGCTTTAGTTTCTGTTTGTGGTGACATAAGTCAGTCCCTCCCTACAACTCATGAATTAAGAATTATCACAGCACCAAGATCTACTCGGTATGAATTAGGAGTTAATAAAAAAATTATTGACGAGCCTATTATCCGTTCAAAAGAATCTCAACAACTATTATCAACTAATCATAATTTTGTCAAGAGCCCAAATCCTGTATTTGATTCACCAAATACAGTATTATTGTATACTCTTTCGTATATATAGTGCAACCCCATTTATTCCTTTTCAACTTTGTTATCTTTAATCCTTTTTCATTCAAAAATATACAATATAACATAGTAAGAAAATTTTCCTTGCCAGAGATATATCTTTTATATCGAAATCCTATAGTGAGAAGTGCTTGCGACAAAAAAAATAACAAATAGCTTAATTGTTTGCGAAGGATAACTAAAAAGATTAAAATAATCAAACTGAAGGGGTCCATAACTAAGAGAAAACTAATAAATTCGAGAACGATCAAATTGAAGTTCGAATTTCTTTGCTAAAGAGACTAGAATTTCGTTTTTGTTTTTTGAAAATACTAGACTCTAATAATAGAATAGGGACTAAATAACAAAAAACAAATGAACAAAAATGTTCCGGAAGGCTTTTATAAAACTTTTCTATAGAATTTAATATTCTTCTTAATTTGTTTTAGGTGAACGTCACAAATCACTACTCAAAATAACAAAAAAAAAGTGAACAATTACATTCAAATAGATGAATCATACCACCAACGCAATCGCGTAGTAACTGCCATTTTTTATGTAATTAACTGATAAACTTGATATCGAACATTTTTTTTTATTCAAAATCTTATAAAGAAAAAAATTGACATATTTTTTATATTAATATGTATTAGATTATGTTATGAATAACAATCCGACTACTTCTGGTCTTGGAGTTTCCGCACTTGAACAAAAAAACTTGGGATCCATCACTCAAATCATTGGACCTGTTCTCGACGTAGCCTTTCCCCCGCGAAAAATGCCGAATATTTACAATGCTCTGATAGTTAAGGGTAGAGATATTAATGGGCAAGACGTTAATGTAACTTGTGAAGTCCAACAATTATTAGGGAATAATCGAGTTCGTGCAGTAGCTATGAGTGCTACTGATGGGCTAATGAGAGGAATGGAAGTGATTGACACAGGAGCTCCTCTAAGTGTTCCAGTTGGTAAGGCCACTCTGGGACGAATTTTTAATGTACTAGGCGAACCTATTGATAATTTAGGACTTGTCGATGCTAGTACAACATCCCCTATTCATAGATCGGCACCTGCATTTATCCAATTAGATACTCAATTATCCATTTTTGAAACAGGAATCAAAGTCGTAGATCTTTTAGCCCCCTATCGTCGGGGAGGAAAAATTGGACTATTCGGAGGAGCAGGAGTAGGTAAAACCGTATTAATTATGGAATTAATCAACAATATTGCAAAAGCCCACGGAGGAGTATCCGTATTTGGTGGAGTAGGAGAACGTACCCGTGAAGGAAATGATCTTTATATGGAAATGAAGGAATCAAAAGTTATTAATGAAGAAAATATTGGCGAATCAAAGGTGGCTCTAGTGTATGGTCAGATGAATGAACCGCCAGGAGCTCGTATGAGGGTTGGTTTGACTGCACTAACGATGGCGGAATATTTCCGAGATGTTAATAAACAAAATGTACTTCTATTTATTGACAATATCTTCCGGTTTGTCCAAGCCGGATCTGAGGTATCAGCCTTATTGGGTAGAATGCCATCGGCTGTAGGTTATCAACCTACCCTTAGTACTGAAATGGGTACTTTACAAGAACGAATTACTTCCACAAAAGAAGGGTCCATAACTTCTATTCAAGCAGTTTATGTACCGGCCGATGATTTGACGGATCCGGCTCCTGCCACGACATTTGCCCATTTAGATGCTACTACTGTACTATCACGAGGATTAGCTGCTAAAGGTATCTATCCAGCAGTCGATCCTTTAGATTCAACGTCAACTATGCTCCAACCAAAAATAGTTGGTAGTGAACATTATGAAACGGCCCAAAGAGTAAAACAAACTTTACAACGTTACAAAGAACTTCAAGATATTATTGCAATCCTGGGCTTGGATGAATTATCAGAAGAAGATCGATTAACTGTAGCAAGAGCGCGAAAAATTGAGCGTTTCTTATCACAACCTTTTTTTGTAGCAGAAGTCTTTACAGGTTCTCCGGGAAAATATGTCGGGCTGGCAGAAACAATTAGAGGTTTTAAATTAATCCTTTCCGGAGAATTAGATAGTCTTCCTGAACAGGCCTTTTATTTAGTAGGAAACATTGATGAAGCTACCGAGAAAGCTACAACCTTAGAAATGGAGAACAAATGACCTTAAATCTTTGTGTATTGACACCGAATCGAATTGTTTGGGATTCAGAAGTAAAAGAAATTATTTTATCGACAAATAGTGGTCAAATTGGTGTATTACCAAACCATGCGCTTATTGCCACAGCTGTTGATATAGGTATTTTGAGAATCCGTATTAATACCGAATGGGTAACGATGGCACTAATGGGGGGTTGTGCTCGAATAGGCAATAATCAGATAACTGTTTTAGTTAAGGATGCTGAGAAAGGTAGTGAGATTGATCCACTAGAAGCCCAGCAGACTCTTGAAATAGCAGAAAAAAACTTGAAAAAGGCTGAAGGAAAACGACAAATAATTGAGGCAAATCTAGCTCTTAAACGGGCTAGGGCACGCGTTGAAGCTATCAATGTAATTGTGTAACTAGTTGTTGCGACTGGTCCCAATAATAAAAGAAGAATTTCAGTATAAAGAAAGAGTAGTTCGGTTTGTTTATCATAATCTCTTCCCTCATAGAATCGATATAAAAACAGAATGTCGTACAATCGACTACAATTTGAATTGTGAAAAAGAAAAAATTAATAAATAAAAAATCAATAAAGGAAAATTGGTATAAAACCTTATTAGATAGTATCAATACGACTATCTAATAAGTTATACCTACTATTGGATTTGAACCAATGACTCTCGCCGTATGAAAGCAATACTCTAACCACTGAGTTAAGTAGGTCTTTTAGTAGTAGAACTGAAAATAAAGTAAAATTTTCTCTATCAATAACTTAGAATCAATTTTAAAAAAAATGAAATTTAGAAGCAATACCAATCAAATAAACCCACTAACTCCAATATTCAATGGGATAATCATTAGCTTGACAAACCATTATCACTGGAATAAAATAGCTAGTACAATACAAATAGAAGGGCTATAGCTCAGTTCGGTAGAGCAACTCGTTTACACGTGCGCCAATGTTTTTTCAGAGAAGTCTATCATCTAATCAAAAGACTTATTCAAAAGTCGATGTCTTACTTCCAAAAGTAAAAAAAAAACCAAGAAAAATAGCCTGACAAAAAAACGATTAGGTTTACTTTCAAGTGCTAACCGAATTTAGGTATTTTATACCTTTTTTCATTTAATAGAAATCAATTTGATCGAAAGCAATTATTGATTTCCAATCTTGATAAGGTGAATAAATAGTTTGTTCAATGCTAAGTGCAGATAAAGACCTAACCAAATTCTCTTTTTGGTTTATGATATGAACTTGAAGGTGTATTAAGTTCCTATTTTTAACTAAACACAGGTCGACAAAGATGCCCTATAAAGTATATATATAGTTTATATAGTTTATTTCAGTTAGGGTAATCTAAAGGCAAAGCATACCTACGTCAAGATTATCTTTCTTTGAAAGACTTTGGTAGTGCTTCAGGATCCTACTCTAAAAAAAAGAAAAAATCCAAGCACATGGAACTATTTGATTATCTTTTTTTTATTTCATTGGAATGAAAATTTTAGAATGAAAAGAGAAAAATAGTAAACTAATTAATGAGTTATATCAGTTAACGAAAGAGCCCAATGCAAAAAAAATGCATGTTGGGTCTTTGAAACAGTTTGAATCATTTTGATAATAATCAGTTTGAGCTGTTTTACCGAGAAGGTCTACGGTTCAAATCCGTATAGCCCTAAAAAAAAATACACCAAAAAACTTGGTTAGTTGTCATCTTGTTATTTTTGATTAATCTTTATAGAAGATGTCAAAATGAATGTTTCTCATTTGTGAGCGAGACGTAAAAGAGGAGTACTACTTCTTTCCTTTGTCTATGAGATATTTTTGTGGAGTAAGATACAAAAGAAAAGAATACTTTCTTATTTGGTTTTTTATATCCTATTGATTGTTTATTTTCGTTATCTCGTTTATTTCTATTCGTTAAATGCATTTGAGAAGTTTATTTTTTTACTTGTTTTTTATTTGACTACCGATACTGCGAATGAAAATTCAATTTATTCGATAGGCATTCTAGCTGTCTAATACGTGACGGTAAGAAATTCAAAAACAAAAAATGGACTCTTTTGAACTTCAAAGTGAAAACAAATACAAAGATTGGGCTACATCGAAGATAAATAGATCGGACTATGATAGCCAATCTATATCAACTCCAAAGTCAAATAAATGGAATGAAATTTGTGACGATTCACATCGTCAAATCGTGAATCAGCACACAGAAAACAACTCTAACTATGTAGTTCAAGCAAACCTATATCTATATATATATATAGGTTTGAGTAAAATACACTTAGTCTGAATGAATTTGGCAATGAAGTCTAAATCACAGCGAAGATTCCTATAGCTTTTTTACAGTCATGGGAGTATACCTATGTTTCTAATTTATGAATATGATATTTTTTGGGTATTTCTAATAATATCAAGTTTAATTCCTATTTTAGCATTTCTAATTTCCGGAATTTTATCACCCCTTAAAAAAGGACCAGAAAAACTTTCGAGTTATGAATCTGGTATAGAACCCCTGGGCGATGCTTGGTTACAATTTCGAATACGGTATTATATGTTTGCTCTTGTTTTTGTGATTTTTGATGTTGAAACAGTGTTTCTTTATCCGTGGGCAATGACTTTCGATATAGTAGGGGTATCTGTATTCATCGAAGCTTTAATTTTTGTTTTGATCCTAATTATTGGTTTAGTTTATGTGTGGCGAAAAGGAGCATTAGAATGGTCTTAGACCTTGAATATTCCGACAATAATATTGCAAAAATAACAAACAGTGAGATAGTTATGACTTCCATGGAATTTCCCTTACTTACTCGGACAACCCAAGCTTCTGTTATTTCAACTACATCAAATGATCTTTCAAACTGGTCAAGGCTTTCCAGTTTATGGCCGCTTCTCTATGGTACTAGTTGTTGCTTTATTGAATTTGCTGCATTAATCGGCTCCCGATTTGACTTTGATCGTTATGGACTAGTACCGAGGTCTAGTCCTCGACAAGCAGACTTGATTTTAACAGCAGGTACAGTGACCATGAAAATGGCTCCTTCTTTAGTAAGGTTATATGAACAAATGCCTGAACCAAAATATGTTATTGCTATGGGGGCTTGTACAATTACCGGAGGGATGTTCAGTACTGATTCTTATAGTACAGTTCGCGGAGTTGATAAGTTAATTCCTGTAGATGTTTATTTGCCAGGGTGTCCACCCAAACCCGAGGCGGTTATAGATGCTATAACAAAACTTCGTAAAAAAATCTCGCGAGAAATTTTGGAAGATCGAATTAGATCTCAAAAAGGGAAACGTTGTTTTATTACCACTCACAAATTGAATATTGAGTGGACTACTACGACTGGAAATTTTGATCAAGAATTACTTGATCAACCTTCATCTAGTTCCAAAGTTATCCCTGAAACATTTTTTAACTATCAAAAATCAGGTTCGTCTTACGCATTAATAAATTCACGAAAAGATTCCTTTTCACCTGAACAACAAAAGGACAATCAATCAACCTTCGGTTGATTTTATTCAATCATTGGTCAACAAATAAACATAGACGAGAGGGAACAAAGATGAAGGATCGTTTGTCTACTTGGTTAGTAAAACACGGCCTACGTCATAGATTTTTGGGTTTTGATTACCAAGGAATAGAAACTTTACAGATAAAGCCTGAGGATTGGCATTCCATTGCTGTTATTTTATATGTATATGGGTACAATTATTTGCGTTCCCAATGTGCTTATGATGTATCCCCGGGTGGATTGTTAACAAGTGTATATCATCTGACCCGAATAGAATATGGTATAGATCAACCCGAAGAAGTATGCATAAAGGTATTTGTACCAAGGTCAAATCCGAAAATTCCGTCCGTTTTCCGGGTTTGGAAAAGTGTCGATTTTCAAGAAAGAGAGTCGTATGATATGTTCGGAATATCTTATGATAATCATCCACGTATGAAGCGTATCTTAATGCCGGAAAGTTGGATAGGATGGCCGTTACGTAAGGATTATATTGCACCTAATTTTTTTGAAATACAAGATGCTCATTAACAAAAATGATTCGAAACAAATCTTTCAGCATCCAACTTACAAAAAGATAGTTTTTTGGTTCTGACAAATACATTGGTACGATTAATTAATTGAGTTTTGGATCAGTAATTGTATACTGCGTACTCCGTTTGTAGGCGAACTCGACTAGACCAAAAAAAGGATAAAAGCAGGAATCAAGACATAAACGTGGAAAACAAAAAATATAACAAATATAAAGAATACCGAAAAAATGCTAATCAAGTTTATTTGTTCATTACTACGAAATGATTCGTGTCTAGTACTAACCTACAACTCCTATAAACCTTATTTTAAACATTCTATTTAATCGCCTTAATCCGTAAAGTAGAAAAAATCGCTACTCAGAGACAATTTTTGGATTTGTCAGGAACCAGATTTGAACTGGTGACACAAGGATTTTCAGTCCTCTGCTCTACCGGCTGAGCTATCCCGACCATTTCCAAGATATAATCTTTCTTATTGTAATAGCTTACTGGGGTTCGTGTCAATTGCAAAAAAAAAAATGAACCATAGAATGCTATTGAAACTCTTACTGAATAAAAGAGGATAAAAAAAGTCGAAGGGGATGGGGATAGAGGGACTTGAACCCTCACGATTTTTAAAGTCGACGGATTTTCCTCTTACTATCAATTTACTTGGTGTCAATAGTGACATGTAGAATGGGACTCTATCTTTATTCTCGTCCAATTTTTCATTTATTTTGTAGAATAGAATCTGTTGATCTATTCAATCTTTCATAGGTATTTTCATAGATACTTATAGGTATTACTTTTATTTCTGATTAGAAATAATCCAATTGAATAAACTAAGCAGAATCCACTTGATTTGTTAGAATAGCTTCCATTGAGTCTCTGCACCTATCCTTTATAATAAGCAATTTTTTTTAGTCTTTGCTCTTGTTTTTTTTTTTGAAAACAGGATTTGGCTCAGGATTGCCCATGTTTGATTCCGGGGTTTCTCTGAATTTGAAAGTTTTCACTTAGCAAGTTTCCTTACTAAGGCTCAAGCCAATTAAGTCCGTAGCGTCTACCTATTTCGCCATATCCCCTTCCCCTTTTTTTAGATTGATTTTTTTTTTCAATTCAATTTGAGGCTAATTTAGTATTGTAATTAGATTGGAATTAGACCCTTCTTTTGGTATTTTTATTCCATTTTTTTTTTACTATAACTTACTCATAAGTATTAGACGTATTAGAAACTTCACATATATTAAAAGCATTCAATATCGAGTCAACCTTAGAGTATTTTCGATTTTTAGATAGTATTTTATATATATCTTTTTTGTTAGTTCTATCCGGGATCCCGATTTGAAATGATTCTATCATTTCTCTATGCACAATTCAATAAACTTGACGCGAACTATAGTTCTATCTTTTTTTTTTTTCTATTCGATATTCTCTTTAGTTTTTATTTTAATTTACTCTTCAATTTTATAATAATCGAAGGATCTTTTTTTTTACTATTTATTATTACTATTTATTAATATTTTCAAGAACTGATTTTATTAAGATCCTCATAGTTTAGTTTATTCCATTTTTTTGTAGATAAAATTTGGATTATGTAAGCCCGCTTAGCTCAGAGGTTAGAGCATCGCATTTGTAATGCGATGGTCATCGGTTCGACTCCGATAGCTGGCTTTTCTTATTTTGTTGAAGTTTTTTCATTATTGCATAAAAAACAAAGACTAAGACCCAAGTCTGTCCGGTGTTGGAACGAACAATGATTATTCTATCCTCGAGATTGCGACTTATATCGAAGTTTTAAGAAAATCTTTGTTTATAGAGATAAAAAACATCAAAAAAAAAAGACAACATTTCAGGTGTATAGAAACATTCTTTAGGGATATAGACTAAAGTTCAACTAGAACTCCACTCCCTATTTTTATACTTTCGTTCGACTTTTTATTTCTATTTATAAACGTGATATATTATATTAGTAGTATAAGACATATACTTCTGTGAATTTGAATCCATATATACTATTCATAAGTCTAGTTCAGTTTGAATTTTTTTTATTTTTAATACAATAAGGAGTTTTTATGTCACGTTACCGAGGACCTATTTTCAAAAAAATATGTCGTCTGGGGTCTTTACCTGGATTAACTAATAAAAGGTCGAGAGTCGGGAATACTCTTAAAAATCAATCACGCTCCATTAAAAAATCTGAATATCGTATTCGTTTGGAAGAAAAACAAAAATTGCGTTTGCATTATGGTCTTACGGAACGTCAATTACTTAAATATGTTCGTATCGCCGCAAAAGCCAAAGGACAGACAGGTCAAGTTTTACTACAATTACTTGAAATGCGGTTAGATAATATTATTTTTAGATTGGGTATGGCATCAACAATTCCTCGAGCCCGTCAATTAGTTAACCATAGACATATTTTAGTTAATGGGCATATCGTAAATATCCCAAGTTATCGCTGTAAACCAAGAGATATTATTACGGCGATGGATGATGAAAAATCAAGAACTATGGTTCAAACTTCTCTTGATTCCTTTTCGGATAAAGAATTGCCAAAACATTTGATTCTTCACGCGTTAGAATCGAAGGGATTGGTCAATCAAATAATCGATCCGGCATGGGTTGGCTTGAAAATAAATGAATTGTTAGTTGTAGAGTATTATTCGCGTCAAACTTAAACAGAACTCACGTTTGTTAGAAGTTAAGTTTCCATTCGCTTCCTTTTCTATTTCTTAACCTATGGAAGGAGAATAAAGAGCATAATTCGTTTTTATTCCCGTAATTGAATTTCTTCTCGAATGATTGAGATCGTTTTATACCTTGTTTCTACTTTAAGCAGTATTTTATCTAGCTTATATACCAGATAATTTGTGAGGTAAAAAAAAATCATCTATATTCGAGATAGAATAGTACGAACGAAAAACCTCTGGTTTGAAGTAAACAAAAAGGAAAGAACACCTGTTAGAGTATAACAAATATCTCTCATTTTTTTTTCATTTCCTTTTCCTATAGGGTACTAAGTAAAGTTGTGATATTACAAACTTCGAGGATATGAAGGAGCGAGAGGGATTCGAACCCTCGGTAAACAAAAGTCTACATAGCAGTTCCAATGCTACGCCTTCAACCACTCGGCCATCGCTCCTCAATAATGATTATGAACTACAAAACAAGTAAATGACGAAATTTGGCTAACGAATTTCTCCTATTCAGTATCATATATTGAATGTGAATAATTAGAATGAATAACTAACACCCTAAAATTTTGGCAACGAAATATTTTAATCTTTTGGGGACTAGGGAAGAATTTTGTTTGGAAACAATTTTTTATTATTTTATTAAAGCTAATTAAGAATACAAACAGAAAAATGAATTCTTTCTCTTTTTGTTTATCGGGTTTTATGTTATTTCGTATTCTAAAATGACTTTATTTGTGGGATTTTTTGATTTTCTCACAAAAGTTAATTCGAATTAAAGAAAGTGAAACATTGGATTAATATCTATGCCTAGATCCCGAATAAGTGGAAATTTTATTGATAAGACTTTTTCAATTGTAGCCAATATTTTATTACGATTAATTCCGACAAGTTCCGGCGAAAAAGAGGCATTTAGCTATTACAGAGATGGTGTGATTTGATTTTTTTATTTACAGTTTAATATTTGATGCTAAAGAAACATTTTTGTATCTTGAAAAATGTGAAATAACTCTACGTTTATAGAAGGTGAAGTTTTTAAAGAAAACAATTCCTTTAGTCGTGTATCCCCGACTAATGCAGCCTCAAATGCTTCAATTCTCAATTCTAGCATTGAGCGAAAGGTTAAACCTATGGTTTCATTGACTTTGTATTGTAAGATAACCAACCCTTAGTCCACTAGGACCAATAGGACGCACAGAGGAAGAAGTACTACGCCTAGGAATCAACAATTCAAAACCTTTGTTAAAAATTATCCCTTTTCTTATTCCAATTGGGAAACTTTAAAAAATGGTTAGGCCATCAAATATCCATCTCATTCGGATTTTGGATACCCATATAACCATCGAAGACTGTTGAGGTTACTAATTCCGAATAAACAAAAAACGTTGAGAACAAAGAAATTGTTAGAGTTAAGATATCTTTTTTATATACTAGATATAGGTTTGGTATATATAAAAAAAACTTTTGCAGGAAGGTTGGCTAGACATTTCTTTTATGTAAAAACACTAGCCCTGCTCAATTCATAATGAGAATATTTCATTTTTTTATAGTCTATAAATTATTCGTACTTATGCACATAAGGGAGGAGCCGTATGAAATGAAAATATCATGTACGGTTCTGAAACGGAGATTCTTTGAATCGAATAACGACCGTAACGGATGTCGGCTCAATCCGAAGGAAATTATGCGGAAGCTTTACAAAATTATTATGAAGCTATGCGACTCGAAATTGATCCCTATGATCGAAGTTATATTTTGTATAATATCGGACTTATTCACACAAGTAATGGAGAACATACAAAAGCATTGGAATATTATTTTCGAGCACTAGAACGAAATCCTTTCTTACCACAAGCTTTTAATAATATGGCTGTGATCTGCCATTACCGAGGAGAACAAGCCATTCGCCAGGAGGATTCTGAAATTGCAGAGGCTTGGTTCGATCAAGCCGCTGAATATTGGAAACAAGCTATAGCCCTGACTCCGGATAATTATATTGAAGCACAAAATTGGTTGAAAATAACAAAGCGTTTCGAATAAAAAATGATCTTTTCTTTCTTATTTCGTATTTTCCTTTTATATATATATAAATAGATATAGATAAATGGATATTTTTTCGGTTCTGTGCAAAACCTATGACACGTATGGATTTCATTGGATACTTTCATCAAAGATCCTATCCTATTTGTTCGTGGGGGAGTTGCTAGAAAGGAGTACGGAAAACCCTATCCAAACAGTTTGAAGACATCTAAAATCTATCAAATATGGATCTATCTAGTCTCTATTTTAGTCTAGCTATTCTGTATTGATAGCTTTTTGGCTTATCTTATTTTTGCAATTTAGTAGTTTAGTAGAAAAAAAAACGATTTCAAATAAAATATATAAATTCAGACTCTAATAGAGCATAGTCGCCTAATAATACCTAGTACCAAGCCCAGCTCTCTGATAAAATTCGGAAGACAAAAACAATGCTATTAGGATGTTCAAAAAAAGTTCAATTTTAGAACGTTGTATTAAAGTAAGAATCAATTAAGTTGCACAAAAAAATGATTTTATCGGAATTGAAAGCTCAGAAGGGTCCGTTGAGCACCTTTTGGCTATGTCATAATAGATTCGAACACTTGCCCTGGATTGACCTCCAGATCATAATTGCTCTAGTGAATAACTAAAAAACTCGATAAATGGTAATAGAAGTAGAAGGTAAATAAACTAATTAACAACATTTACCATAGGTTCACTTATTACTAGATTGTTGGCGAGTCTCTTTGTATGTGTTGTCCGGAAAGAGGAGGGTTCAATGATTATTCGTTCGCCGGAACCAGAAGTAAAAATTTTAGTAGATAGGGATCCAATCAAAACTTCTTTCGAGGAGTGGGCGAAACCCGGTCATTTCTCAAGAACACTAGCTAAAGGACCTGATACTACGACTTGGATCTGGAACCTACATGCTGATGCTCACGATTTTGATAGCCATACTAACGATTTAGAAGAAATTTCTAGAAAAATTTTTAGTGCTCATTTTGGTCAACTCTCCGTTATCTTTCTTTGGCTAAGCGGTATGTATTTCCACGGGGCTCGTTTTTCCAATTATGAAGGATGGTTAAGTGATCCCACTCACATTGGACCTAGCGTTCAAGTGGTTTGGCCAATTGTGGGACAAGAAATATTGAATGGTGATGTAGGCGGAGGTTTCCGCGGAATCCAAACAACCGCCGGTTTTTTTCAGATGTGGAGATCATCTGGAATAACTAGTGAATTACAGCTGTATTGTACTGCAATTGGTGGATTGATTTTTGCTGCCTTAATGCTTTTTGCTGGTTGGTTCCATTATCACAAAGCGGCTCCAAAATTGGCTTGGTTCCAAGATGTCGAATCTATGTTGAATCATCATTTGGGAGGACTACTAGGACTTGGATCTCTTGCTTGGGCGGGGCATCAAATTCATGTATCTTTACCAATTAATCAATTTCTAAATGCTGGAGTCGATCCGAAAGAGATCCCCCTTCCTCATGAATTTATCTTGAATCGGGATCTTTTGGCTCAACTTTATCCTAGCTTTGCTGAGGGAGCAACGCCATTTTTTACCTTAAATTGGTCAAAATATTCGGATTTTATGACTTTTCGCGGAGGATTAGATCCAGTAACGGGAGGTCTATGGTTAACCGATACTGTACACCATCATGTAGCTATTGCTGTTCTTTTCTTAATAGCTGGCCACATGTATAGGACTAACTGGGGCATTGGACATAATATAAAAGATATTTTAGAGGCTCATAAAGGTCCATTTACCGGTCAGGGACATAAAGGACTATATGAGATCCTAACAACATCATGGCATGCTCAATTATCTCTTAATCTAGCTCTATTCGGTTCCTTAAGCATTGTTGTAGCTCATCATATGTATGCGATGCCTCCTTATCCATATCTAGCTACTGACTATGGTACACAATTGTCATTGTTCACACATCACATGTGGATTGGTGGATTTCTCATAGTCGGTGCTGCTGCGCATGCAGCCATTTTTATGGTAAGAGACTATGATCCAACTACTCGATACAACGATCTATTAGATCGTGTACTTAGACATCGTGATGCAATGATATCCCATCTCAATTGGGTATGTATATTTTTAGGCTTTCATAGTTTTGGTTTATATATTCATAATGATACTATGAGCGCTTTAGGCCGTCCCCAAGATATGTTTTCCGATACCGCTATCCAATTACAACCTGTTTTTGCTCAATGGATACAAAATACCCATGCGTTAGCACCTGTTGCAACGGCTCCTGGCGCAACAGCAAGTACGAGTTTGACTTGGGGAGGTGCTGATTTAGTGGCAGTCGGAGGCAAGGTTGCTCTGTTACCTATTCCATTAGGAACTGCGGATTTTTTGGTACATCACATCCATGCCTTTACAATTCATGTTACAGTATTGATACTCCTGAAAGGCGTTCTATTTGCTCGTAGCTCCCGTTTGATACCGGACAAAGCAAATCTTGGGTTTCGGTTCCCTTGTGACGGACCCGGAAGAGGAGGGACATGCCAAGTATCCGCTTGGGATCATGTCTTCTTAGGACTTTTTTGGATGTACAATTCCATTTCGGTCGTGATATTTCATTTTAGTTGGAAAATGCAATCCGATGTTTGGGGTAGTATAAGTGATCAAGGAGTAGTAACTCATATTACTGGAGGAAATTTTGCACAGAGTTCCATTACTATTAATGGGTGGCTGCGAGATTTCTTATGGGCACAGGCATCGCAGGTAATTCAGTCTTATGGTTCTTCATTATCAGCATATGGACTTTTTTTCCTAGGTGCACATTTCGTATGGGCTTTTAGTTTAATGTTTTTATTCAGCGGTCGTGGTTATTGGCAAGAACTTATTGAATCCATCGTTTGGGCTCATAATAAATT